TAAATTCTACCTAAAATATTAGTATTGAGACTTTATTAAAATTTTCCATCGAGATTTTTTGGTTATTTTTTAGTAAAAAAAAGTGTGTAATAAAATTTTATGTTATATATATATATATATAAAAAAAAAATGTGATGTCATAAGATAATATTACCAAAATTCATTACTTTGATGCGCTTGGTCGAGCCTTTCTTGGTTTAGGGGTTTAACAAGAATAACAGGATTTTCTGAGCGTAGGGGGTAGGGGGGTTTAACGCGCGAAAACCAAAAGGGGGCATATAGTATAGATCTGTGTTGAATAATAATATGTTATGCACTTGATATAAACGTATGTAACTCTTAAGTTATGTCTTTAAATCTTTCATTTTTATAATCACAATCAAGAAAAAATGTTCAAGTTTAATTTTATACCTTTAAGTTCACTCTGAAATGCAATTGAAAGGAAGAGATAAAAAAGAACCAAATGCATTTAAAAGAACGCGAAGCATGTGGGGTTATTAAACGTATGAACTACACTAGTAACCGGATGCAAGTATAAAGCTCTGGGGTGGGATAAACATGCCATGTCCCGTGAAAGAGAAGCCAAATGCAAGGAATAGTTAATAATTTGCCTTATTTACAGTTGTGTCCCTGGTTCTATCATGCAGAATATGCAATTATATAAACTGGTTGGTGGTTTCTTACTACATTAATAATTACTCGAGAGATGTATATGAGTTATTCATAGTAAGATAGTCTAAAGAATAATCATTTAGATTAGGCATCAACTTAATTTAAAAGAGTTTAATTTTTGAATTTTAAATTTATGTTTATGCACACCTTATAAATCAGTACTTGTTTTATGGTTAAAAAAAATTTTTGGTGATTATACATATATGTATTAGAGCATTAATGTAATATTATGCATAATATGTACTATACCATACATATCAGAAAATAGTTTAATTTAGAATACTAGCCTTGGGTGCTAGTAGTGAGAGTTAGAATCTCTTTTTTCTGGCGCTAGAGAGGAATTTAACCCCTTATCTTCGGTTTACAAGACCGATGCTTTAAGGACTAAGCTACTAGGGCAAGCTCATCCTATTGCTTTATTTTCCAGTCAGCCGGCGAGCGGCATCAGGATCAAAAATAATGTAAAGTAGAGAATCGATGCGACTTGTCCGATAATAATAAATGGCTGTTCTACTGGTATTCCTCCGATTCATGTTAGGATAAATATGTCTGCGACGAGGGCTCAAAAAAGGAGCTGGGTGATAGGTCGGAATGTTAGTCCTCGTTGTTTTGATGTGTGGAGGATTGGTACTAATATAAGAATAAGAATAGAAGATAAAAGAGCCAAGACTCCTCCGAGTTTATTTGGAATTGAGCGTAGGATGGCGTAGGCAAATAGGAAATATCACTCAGGCTTGATATGTGGGGGAGTGACTAATGGGTTAGCTGGGGTAAAGTTGTCTGGGTCTCCTAGAAGATTGGGGGCGAATAGCGCCAATGATGTAAGGGTTAATAATATAATTACAAACCCGAGCAGGTCTTTATAAGAGAAGTAGGGATGGAAGGTGATTTTATCTGTATTTGAGTTTAGGCCTGTGGGGTTATTGGATCCTGTTTCGTGTAAAAATAGCAAGTGGATAAGGGTGGCTGCGGCTACAATAAATGGGAACAGGAAGTGAAATGCAAAGAATCGGGTTAGGGTTGCGTTGTCTACCGAAAATCCGCCTCAGATCCATTGTACTAAGGTGTTTCCTATGTATGGGATTGCTGATAACAGGTTGGTAATTACTGTGGCGCCTCAAAACGACATTTGTCCTCATGGTAGTACGTAGCCTACAAAGGCTGTTATCATTACTAATAGGAAAAGGACAACCCCAATATTTCAGGTTTCTTTATATAAATAGGACCCATAATATAGTCCTCGGGCAATGTGTAGGTATAGGCAGATGAAAAAGAATGATGCTCCGTTAGCATGTATACTTCGAATTAATCACCCATAGTTTACGTCACGGCAAATATGAGCTACTGAGGAGAAGGCGGTGGAGATATCAGATGTATAGTGTATGGCTAAAAATAGTCCTGTGATAATTTGTGCGGCTAGACATAGTCCCAGGAGTGACCCAAAGTTTCATCACACTGAAATATTGGATGGGGCTGGTAAGTCAACTAATGCGTGGTTGGCGATTTTGATTAAAGGGTGTGTTTTCCGTAGGCTTGCCATTAGGGTTTTTATAGTTGAATAACAACGGTGGTTCTTCAAGTCACTGGTCTTGGTTAAAATCCAAGTAAAAATTATGACTTATATTGTATCATTGCTGTTGATGGCTTTAATTATTGGGTTGGTTGCTGTGGCTTCTAATCCTGCGCCTTACTTTGCTGCTTTTGGTTTAGTGGTAGCAGCCGGGGTGGGGTGTGGGGTGCTTATCGGGCATGGGGGATCTTTTTTGTCTTTAGTTCTTTTTTTAATTTATTTGGGCGGGATGCTTGTTGTGTTTGCTTATTCAGCGGCTTTAGCCGCTGAGCCTTTTCCAGAGGCTTGGGGAGATCGTTCTGTGATTAGTTATGTCTTAATTTATTTACTGGGTGTAGGTTTGGTTGTTGGTTTATTTTGGGAGGGCTGATATGAGGGGTCATGAGTTGTCGTCGATGATTTAAAGGAGTTTTCTATGTTGCGTGGGGATGTTGGAGGGGTGGCTATAATGTATTCGTCTGGGGGAGGTTTATTAGTTATTAGTGCGTGGGTTTTATTACTAACGTTATTTGTAGTATTGGAATTAACTCGTGGGCTTGGTCGGGGAACTCTTCGTGCAGTTTAAATTATTGTTAAGAAGATGGCGAGGGTTGTTGATAACAAAAAGATTATTAAATAAGTTTTAATTATGCCTCGTTGGGTGTCACTAATAGTCTTGGCCATTTTAATTTGGATGGAAGCTGCTCCTTTTGGCCCCACGGCCTCAAATCATGATTGGTCTACTAGTTGTGTGGCAATGGATTGTCCTAGTATCAAATTTAGTTTTGGGATTAGTCGGTGGGTGGTTGTTGGGAAATAGCCCAGTATGTTAGAGAAGTGATGGAGTGAGGTTGAGGTTTTGATTTTAAATTGTTTGTTGGTTAGTCCTGCTAGTTCTATGGCTAAGAGTAGGCCCATAATTGTTACTGTAAGGGCAGCTATTTTTAAGGTTGTTGGTATGGTTATAATAGGGGTTTTTGAAGTTAGGAGGTTTGACGTGATAATAAACCCTGCAATAATACTTCCTCAGGCAAGCCGTTTAATTGGGTTAATTACTGATAAATTGTTTTCGTTAATTGGGGATAGTGTAATAAATCGGGGGGAGCCTATAGTTACAAAAAATACTACTCGGAAACTATAAATGGCGGTGAAAGATGTGGCAATAAGGGTTAGTGTTAGGGCCCAGGCGTTTAGGTAGGAGGTATTTAGTGCTTCAATAATTGCATCTTTTGAGAAAAACCCAGCTAGAAAGGGCGTTCCTATCAAGGCTAAGCTGCCGATGGTTAGGCAGGTTGATGTAAATGGTAGTAGATTTTGTAATCCTCCCATTTTTCGGATGTCTTGTTCATCATTAAGGCTGTGAATAATAGATCCTGAACATAGGAATAACATTGCTTTAAAAAAGGCATGAGTGCAGATGTGTAGGAATGCTAGTTGGGGCTGGTTGAGGCCAATTGTAACTATTATTAGCCCTAATTGACTTGATGTCGAAAATGCTACAATTTTTTTAATATCGTTTTGTGTTAGAGCACAGGCAGCTGTAAATACTGTGGTTAGTGCTCCTAGGCATAGACAGGTTGTTAATGCTAGGTTGTTGTTTTCTATGATTGGGTGAAGTCGAATGAGTAAGAAGATACCAGCAACAACTATGGTGCTGGAGTGAAGTAGGGCAGAGACTGGCGTGGGACCCTCCATGGCCGTGGGCAGCCATGGATGCAGGCCAAACTGGGCTGATTTACCAGTTGCTGCTATAATTAATCCCATAAGGGGAAGTGTTATATCAAAAGTTTTTGTCAGGGTAAAGATTTGTTGTATTTCTCATGAATTTAGGTTAACTGCAATTCAGGCCATGCTTATAATTAGCCCAATATCTCCAACTCGATTATATAGGACGGCTTGAAGGGCTGCTGTGTTGGCATCAGCTCGTCCGTGCCATCAGCCAATTAGGAGGAAGGACATGATACCCACCCCTTCTCATCCGATGAAAAATTGAAATAAATTGTTTGCGGTTACGAGAATAATTATAGCTACTAAAAATAGAAGTAAATATTTGAAGAATCGATTTATGTTTGGGTCTGAGTGTATATATCAGGATGCGAACTCAAGGATGGATCAGGTTACATAAAGGGCGACAGGTGTAAAAATAATGGAGTAGTGGTCAAACTTAAAGCTAATGTTAATATCAAAGAGGGTTGTATTTATTCAGTGTCAATTAGTAATAATAGTTTCGGCTCCTTGATCTAAAAACAATACAAGTGGTAAGAGGCTGACATAAAATGCGGTGCTTACGGCAGTTTTAACGTGTGCTGTAGCTCAGTTTGGGCTTTTAGGCGGGTTATTAAGTGTTATTAATAAGGGGTAAATAAGAATTGTGATAACTAGAATTAATGAAGATGATAAGACTAGGGTAGTTGGGTGCATAGCTTCCACTTGGATTTGCACCAAGAGTTTTTGGTTCCTAAGACCAACGGATGAGCTATTATCCTTTGGAGGCGTAAGGAAGCCATGGGATTTAACCATGGGTATAGGTATTAGCAGTATCTATTGCTTTAAGCCTTCCTCGGTGAGTAAGAGGATTTTAACCTCTGTTTTTAGAATCACAGTCTGATGTTTTGATTAAACTATACTTACTAGTAGCATCAGCCTCAGATGAGTTCTGGTTTTATCACTAGCAGAATAACAGGGATAAGGTGGAGTGTTATTAACAGGTGTTCTCGGGTGTGGAATGGTGAAAGTCCTTTGATGTGGTTTGGTGCTGGTCCTCGTTGTGTTATTAGAAATAAGTATAAAGAATAGGCTGCTGTAATTAGTGTTCCTAGTCCTGTGATTATGATAGTTCATGGGGATCAGCTAAATAGGGCAGTGATGACTATAATTTCGCCCATAAGGTTCGGGAGGGGCGGTAGTGCTAAGTTTGCTAAGTTGGCTATAAGTCATCAAATTGCAGTCAGTGGAAAAATTATTTGAAGACCCCGGGCTAGTATTATAGTTCGGCTATGAGTTCGTTCATAGGTAGTATTCGCTAGGCAAAATAATGCTGAGGATACCAGTCCGTGGGCAATCATTAAAATGATTGCTCCTGTAAATCCTCAAGGGGTTTGGATCAAAATACCTCCCGCTACTAATCCTATGTGGCTTACAGAAGAATAAGCGATTAAAGATTTTATGTCTGTTTGTCGTAGGCAGATTGATCCAGTTATAAGAATACCTCATAAGGCTAAAATAATAAAGGGGTAGGCGAGTTCTTTTGAGAGTGGGTCTAATATAATTATTATCCGTATTATTCCGTAACCTCCAAGCTTAAGGAGCACTGCGGCCAGGATTATGGATCCTGCTACTGGGGCTTCAACATGGGCTTTTGGTAGTCAAAGGTGGACCCCATAAAGAGGTATTTTTACTAGAAATGCAACTAAGCACCCAGCCCACCAGATATTATGGCCCCAGGAGTCAAGTGTAAGTGGTTGGGAGTATTGTAAAATTAGTATTGATAGTGTGCCTGTCGATTGTTGGAGCAGTAAGAGGGCAATTAAAAGTGGCAGTGAGCCTGTTAAAGTGTAGAATAAAAAGTAGGTCCCGGCGTTTAGGCGCTCAGTCTGATTACCCCACCGGGTAATAATAATGAGTGTTGGGATAAGGGTGGCTTCAAATATAATATAAAATATGATAATTTCTGTAGCCCCAAATGCTATAATTAGGAAGGTTTGTAGGGAGGCCAAGAGGCTAATATATAATCGCTGTCGGTTAATTGGCTCTGGGCAGATATGGTTTTGACTAGCTAAAATTATTAAAGGAAGAAGTCAGCATGTAAGAACTAAGAGCGGGGTGGATAGGGGGTCTGTGGCTAGGTATGCATTGGAGGTGGATCATCCAATTTCTGATGGCCATTTTAGTCAGGTAAGGCTGATAAGTGCAATTAATAAGCTTTGAGCAGTTGTTGTGGGTCATAATCACTTAGGTGATGAGAACCAAATTATTGGGAAGAGTATAATTGTGGGGATTAATACTTTTAACATTGTAGAAGACTAAGGTTTTGTAATCGGTCAGTTCCATGGGTTCGGGCTGTAGCAACTAAAAGTGCGAGGCCAGCGCTAGCCTCGCAGGCAGAGAAGGCTAGTAAAAGTATGGGGGCTGCAGAAAATATGGTTGATTCAAATTGTATGGCTCAAAGGGCCAGTGCAATAAACAAGGACAGCATTATTCCTTCCAGGCAGAGCAGTGCAGAGAGTAGGTGGGTTCGATGGAATGCTAGACCTATAAGGCCTAGTATAAAAGCTGAGCTGAAGCTGAAGTGTACGGGTGTCATAAGAGGGTGGTGGAATTAAACCACAGTTATCTGAGCCGAAATCAGAGGTCTTATATTGGACTAACCCTCTATTCTGCTCATTCTAAACCTCCTTGGGTCCACTCATAGATTAATCCGAGGGTAAGTAAGGTTAAAACTGCTATGGCTCAGAGAAAGGTGTTGGCAGGGTTGTGGAGCTGATCCCCCCAGGGAAGTGGGAGGAGGAGGGCAATTTCTAGGTCAAACAATAAAAACAAGATAGCTACTAGGAAGAACCGCAGAGAGAATGGAAGTCGGGCTGATCCGAGTGGGTCAAAGCCGCACTCATATGGTGAGAGTTTTTCTGCATCTGGGTTTATTTGGGGTAGTCAAAAAGATACTGTTGCTAAGATCAGAGAAAGGGTTGTTGTAATAGTTAAGATTATAATAACTAAGTTCATTATCTTTCCTTGGGGTTTAACCAAGACTGGGTGATTGGAAGTCACTTGTACTAGCTTTAAATACTAGAAGGATATGAGCCTCATCAATAAATTGATACGTAAAGGAATAGTCATACTACATCTACAAAGTGTCAGTATCATGCGGCAGCTTCAAAGCCAAAGTGGTGTTCAGATGTAAAATGATATTGGATTTGTCGGAGTAGGCAGACGGCTAGAAAGGAAGACCCAATGATGACGTGTAGTCCGTGAAATCCTGTGGCTACAAAAAATGTGGAACCATAAACCCCGTCTGCAATAGTAAAAGGTGCTTCGTAGTACTCTATGGCTTGTAGGGCAGTAAAGTATAGCCCTAATAGAATTGTTAGTGTTAAAGATTGAATAGCTTGTTTGCGATTATTTTCTATTAAACTGTGGTGGGCTCATGTTACTGTAACTCCAGATGCTAGAAGAACAGCTGTGTTAAGTAACGGGACTTCAAATGGGTCCAGCGTAGTAAGGCCTGTCGGGGGTCAGCATCCTCCTAGCTCAGGGGTGGGTGCTAGGCTTGAGTGGTAGAAGGCCCAGAAAAATCCGAGAAAGAAGAATACTTCAGATGTAATAAATAAAATTATACCATAGCGTAAGCCTTTTTGCACTGGGGGTGTGTGATGGCCTTGAAATGTTCCTTCTCGAATAATGTCTCGTCACCATTGATATATTGTAAGAAGTAGAAGAATTAGTCCTAGGGTTATAAGCGTGGTAGAGTGGAAGTGGAACCAGATTGCTAGGCCGGATGTTAATAGTAAAGCTCCGACTGCGCCGGTTAAAGGTCATGGGCTTGGGTCAACCATATGATATGCGTGTGCTTGGTGGGCCATTAGACGTTTTCTTGTAGATATAGGCTAAGGAGAAGGACAAAAACGTAAGCTTGAATTATTGCTACTGCAACTTCTAGTAGTGTTAAGAGAAGTAGGACAATAGCTGTAAGAATTGCTACTGTGGGCATTATTGGAAGAAGAACAAACACGGCAGTGGCAATTAACTGAATTAAGAGGTGGCCTGCAGTAAGATTAGCTGTTAACCGAACGCCCAGGGCTAATGGTCGAATAAAAAGGCTAATTGTCTCAATAATAATAAGTACGGGGATTAGAGGGAGAGGAGTGCCTTCTGGCAGAAGGTGGCCTAAGGCCACTGTTGGTTGATTGCGTATCCCAATAATGACTGTAGCAAGTCATAATGGGACAGCAAATCCTATGTTTAATGATAATTGTGTTGTAGGGGTGAAAGTGTATGGTAAGAGTCCAATTATGTTAATAGTAATTAAGAATACTATTAGGGAGGCTATTAGGAGTGCTCATTTATGACCGCCCATACTTAGTGGTAATATAAGTTGATTAGTAAATCGGTTAATAAACCACCCTTGGATAGTAATAAGGCGATTATTAATTCATCGGGATGTGGAAGTGGGGTATAATATTCACGGGAGAGCAATTGCGATAGCAATTAATGGAATGCCTATGTAGGATGGGCTCGCGAATTGATCGAAGAAGCTTATTGCCATGGTCAGTCTCAGGGTTCAGTTTTGTGTTTTTCAGAGTCCAGAGGGGCTGGCTCATTAGGTGATATATGACTTATTATTTTGGTGGGGATAATGGTAAGAAATACCAATCATGAAAATATTAAAATTGCAAATCAAGGGGCAGGGTTTAATTGAGGCATTTCACTAGAGGTGGTTGGGAGGCACCATTCTTTGGCTTAAAAGGCCAATGCTGAGGTCCAGATTTAGCTTTCTAGTGAGGCGTCTTCTAGTATTAGTGAGGATCAGTTTTCAAAGTACTCAAGTGGGACTGCTTCTACTACAATAGGCATGAAGCTGTGATTTGCCCCACAGATTTCGGAGCATTGTCCATAAAACACCCCTGGTCGGGAGGCAATAAAGGCTGTTTGGTTGAGACGTCCTGGGACTGCATCTATTTTTACCCCTAGGGATGGAACAGCTCATGAGTGTAATACGTCTTCAGCGGATACGAGCACTCGGATGGGGGATTCTATGGGGATAACTATTCGGTGGTCTGCTTCAAGAAGTCGAAACTGCCCTGGATTAAGATCGTGGGTTGGAATTATATATGAGTCAAAGCCTAGGTTCTCATAGTCAGTATATTCGTAGCTTCAGTATCATTGGTGTCCTATGGCCTTAATTGTCAGGTGTGGGTCATTGATTTCATCTATAAGATAGAGAATTCGTAAAGAGGGGAGGGCAATCAAGATAAGGATTACGGCCGGTAATACGGTTCAGACAATCTCGATTTCTTGAGAGTCCAAGATATATTTGTTTGTTAGTTTTGTTGATACTATTGCAATAATAATGTAAAGCACCAGAGTACTAATTAAAAATACGATTATTAGAGCATGATCGTGGAAGTGAAGAAGTTCTTCTATAACGGGTGATGCCGCGTCTTGAAATCCTAATTGTGATGGGTGTGCCATTAAGCCTGGGGCTTAAAACATGCAGGAATTTAACCTACGACTTCATCTTGACAAGGTGATATAATTGCGAGTTTACTAATGTCTTAAAGGAGGTGACAGAGTGGTTATGTGATTGGCTTGAAACCAGTAGATGGGGGTTCAATTCCTCCCTTCCTCGTTAACTTGATTGGACTTGGACAAATGCTGGTTCTTCAAACGTATGATAAGGTGGGGGGCATCCGTGAAGCCATTCAACATTTGTTATGGTTAATTCTACAGATAAGACTTCTCGTTTAGCAGCGAAGGCTTCTCATAAGATAAATAAAAATATGATTACTGCTACTAAAGAGATTAGAGACCCAATAGATGATACTGTGTTTCATAAAGTATAAGCATCGGGATAGTCCGAATATCGTCGGGGCATTCCTGCCAAGCCAAGGAAGTGTTGTGGGAAGAATGTGAGGTTAACGCCAATAAATATAACTATAAAATGGATTTTAGTCCATGTACTATGCAGGGTGTATCCTGTAAATAAGGGGAATCAATGAACGAAGGCTGCTATAATTGCAAATACGGCCCCTATTGATAAGACATAGTGGAAATGTGCAACTACGTAATATGTGTCATGTAAGACAATATCTAGTGACGAGTTGGCTAATACAATGCCTGTCAGGCCGCCTACTGTAAAAAGGAAAATGAAGCCCAAGGCCCAGAGTATTGGTGTTTCCCACTTAATTGATCCTCCGTGGAGTGTGGCCAACCAGCTAAAAACTTTAACACCTGTTGGAATAGCAATAATTATTGTTGCGGACGTAAAATATGCGCGGGTGTCTACGTCCATTCCAACTGTAAATATGTGGTGGGCTCATACAATAAACCCTAACAGGCCGATAGCTATTATGGCCCATACTATTCCTATGTACCCGAAAGGTTCTTTTTTACCTGCATAGTAGGCTACAACATGAGAGATAATGCCAAACCCTGGCAGGATTAAAATATACACCTCGGGGTGGCCAAAAAATCAGAATAAGTGTTGATAGAGAATGGGATCTCCTCCTCCTGCAGGGTCAAAGAATGTGGTGTTAAGGTTTCGGTCTGTTAAAAGTATTGTGATTCCGGCAGCTAGGACTGGTAGAGATAATAGGAGTAAAACAGCAGTTACTAATACGGCCCATACGAATAATGGGGTTTGATATTGAGAGATAGCTGGCGGTTTTATATTAATTGTAGTTGTAATAAAGTTAATTGCCCCTAGGATGGATGACACACCTGCTAAGTGAAGGGAGAAAATGGTTAGGTCTACAGATGCCCCTGCATGGGCTAAGTTACCTGCAAGGGGTGGGTAAACAGTTCATCCTGTGCCCGCTCCAGCCTCAACGCCTGATGAGGCTAAAAGTAGGAGGAAAGATGGGGGTAGAAGCCAGAAGCTTATGTTGTTTATGCGAGGAAATGCTATATCAGGGGCCCCAATTATTAGTGGGACAAGTCAGTTGCCAAAGCCTCCAATAAGAATTGGTATTACTATAAAGAAAATTATAACAAAGGCATGTGCAGTAACAATAACATTATAAATTTGGTCATCGCCAAGGAGGGACCCTGGCTGGCTTAGTTCAGCCCGAATTAATAGGCTTAGGGCAGTCCCAACTATCCCTGCCCAGGCACCAAATACTAGGTAAAGGGTGCCAATGTCTTTGTGGTTCGTAGAAAAGAATCAGCGCGTAATTGCCACAGGTAGGATGGCCGAAACAGGCGGCGGATTGTAGCTCCGTAGATAGAGGTTCAAATCCTCTTCCTGTCAGCCCCGTAGTGGAGTACACGTTGGATTGCAAATCCAAAGACGCAGATTGACGTCTGCCGGGGCTTTCCCGCCTTACCCGGCTAACGGCGGGAAAGATAGATGAATGCCCGCTGGTTTGGGCGCTTAGCTGTTAACTAAGATCTTGTAGGATCGAGGCCTTCTCATCTAGTAAGGCCTTAGCTTAATTAAAGTGTCTGGGTTGCATTCAGAAGACGTGGGATAAAGTCCTGCAGGCCTTAGTCAGGGGCTAGGAGGTTTTAACTCCTGCTTAGAGCTTTGAAGGCTCTTGGTCTAATTTATCCTAAGCCCCTAGATAGTGAGTGCTAGAATGGCGGGGGTAACTGGTAATAGCCCAAGGGTGGCCGTGGTAAAAAGGGCTAGGGCGATTGTGGACTGGGTTGTTTTAGTCCGTCATGGCGTTGTAGCATTGGTTGTGTTTGGGGAGATGGTGAGGGTTATTGCATAGCATAATCGTAAGTAGAAATAGAGGCTTAGAAGAGCGGCTAGGGCTATAATTGTTGCTGTAAGTGGGAGTTGTTGTTTTGCTATTTCTTGTAGAATTAACCACTTAGGTATGAATCCTGTTAGTGGTGGAAGTCCCCCTAATGAGAGAAGAGCCAGGGCTGTGGTTGAGGCTAAGATTGGGGATTTTGATCATATTATTGTTATGGTCGTAATCTTTATGGTTGATGTTATTTTTAATGAGAGGAATGCTGCGGATGTTATGAATAGATATATGCTCAGGGCTAGGAGAGTGAGGTGGGGGGTATATTGTGAGATAATAATTATTCACCCCATGTGGGCAATTGATGAGTAGGCTAAGATTTTTCGGATTTGAGTTTGATTAAGTCCTCCTCAACCTCCAATTAGTGTAGAGAGGAGTCCCAGTAGTATGAGTATAGTGGGGTTGACGGAAGGGGCTACTTGGATAATTAGTACGAGTGGGGCTAGTTTTTGCCAGGTGGATAAAATTAGTCCTGTAAGTAGGTCGAGCCCCTGAAGCACTTCTGGTAACCAGAAATGTATTGGTGCCAATCCAATTTTTAGTGCTAAGGCGGTAATTGTTATCGAAGAGGCAACTGGGTCGTGTAAGTTATTAATATTCCATTCGCCTGTTATTCATGCATTTGTAGTTGCCGCAAATAGAATTATTGCTGCGGCTGTTGCCTGGGTTAAGAAATACTTTGTGGTTGCTTCAACTGCTCGTGGGTGATGTTGTTGGGCTATTAATGGAATAATTGCTAAGGTATTGATTTCTAATCCTATTCAAGCTAATAGTCAATGTGAGCTGGCAAAGGTTAGGGTGGTTCCTAGTCCTAAGCTGGATAGGAGAATGGTAAGTACATAGGGGTTCATTGATATGGGAGGGATTTTAACCGTCATGTTCGGGGTATGGGCCCGAAAGCTTTATTAGCTGACCTTATCTTAGAGAGTGGTGTAGAGGAAGCACTAAGAGTTTTGATCTCTTGAGTATGGGTTCGATCCCCTTCTTTCTAGGAACTGGGGGGATTTTAACCCTCATAAGCCACTCTATCAAAGTGGTCCTTGTAAGTTCAGGCACGGTTCCTTGGGGTTATAATTGGGGAGGAAGCCCTGCAAGTGCAATTGGGAGAGCGGTGTGTCAGAGGACTAGGGCTAGGGTTAGGGGAAGGAAGTTTTTTCAAACTAGGTGTATTAATTGGTCATATCGGAATCGTGGATATGAGGCTCGAACCCATAAGAATATTACTGATAATAGTGCGGCTTTAGTTATTAAATTAATTGTTGTTAATTCTGGGATGGATGGTATGTGTGATGCGCCTAGGAATAGAATGGCTGATAAGGTATTTATTAACAGGATGTTGGCATATTCAGCTAGAAAAAATAGGGCGAAAGGTCCGCCAGCATATTCGACGTTGAAGCCAGAGACTAGTTCGGATTCGCCTTCTGTTAGATCAAATGGTGCGCGGTTCGTTTCAGCTAAGGTGGAGATATATCATATTGCAGCTAGTGGTCAAGCTGGGACTATAAGTCAGATACTTTCTTGTGTAATATTAAATATTTGTAGTGTATAGCCTCCAGAAAAGATGATAATTGAGAGTAAAATTAGTCCAAGGCTTACTTCATATGAGATTGTCTGGGCTACGGCTCGTAGGGCACCAATTAGTGCGTATTTTGAGTTAGATGCTCAGCCTGATCCTAAAATAGAGTATACTGCCAGGCTTGATAGGGCCAGGACAAATAAGATTCCCAGGTTTAGGTCTGTTACTGGCTGGGGCATAGGCATGGGTGCTCATAATATTATAGCCAGGGTTAGTGCAAGTATTGGGGCCACTAAAAATAAAAATGGGGATGATGTAGATGGTCGGACTGGTTCTTTAATAAAGAGTTTAACTCCATCTGCAATTGGCTGTAGGAGCCCATAGGGTCCTACGATGTTAGGCCCCTTTCGAAGCTGCATATAGCCTAAAACTTTTCGTTCAAGGAGTGTGAGGAAGGCTACGGCCAGTAGAACGGGAACAATGAATGCGAGTGGGTTAATTAGGTAAGTCAATAGAGTGTTTAGCATAATTAAGAAGAGGATTTGAACCTCTGGTCGAAAGGGCTTAGGCCTTTTGCAATTACCATGCTCTGCCACCTTAATAGAGCCTTATTTTGGCCTGCATTTTAAGTCCCCCCTTTACTTAATTTAGTTGTCTTCATTAATTAGGGGTAAGGCGTACTTTTAGCATGGGCCTTCTTTTTCCGGTCCTTTCGTACTAGGAAAAATAACTTTACAGATAGAAACTGACCTGGATTACTCCGGTCTGAACTCAGATCACGTAGGACTTTAATCGTTGAACAAACGAACCCTTAATAGCGGCTGCACCATTAGGATGTCCTGATCCAACATCGAGGTCGTAAACCCCCTCGTCGATATGGACTCTTGGAGAGGATTGCGCTGTTATCCCTAGGGTAACTTGGTTCGTTGATCGGTTATACCGGATCATAGTTGGTCAGAATTTCTGTGACTTAGAAGTGTGATTCTTAGTTCTAGGACTTATCCCAGTCCACTTGGAGGTTTATTTGTTCTCCATGGTCGCCCCAACCGAAGGTAAAATTTCAATTTCTACTAGGTTTATACTTATTTAGTAAGTTGTTTAACATAGGTGTATTTGTACCTTAAGCTCCAAAGGGTCTTCTCGTCTTGTATTTTTATACCCGCTTCTGCACGGGTAGATTAATTTCACTGACTTGAAAAGGGAGACAGTTAAGCCCTCGTTTAGCCATTCATACGGGTCTTCATTTAAAAGACAAGTGATTGCGCTACCTTTGCACGGTCAAAATACCGCGGCCGTTAAACTCGTAGTCACCGGGCAGGCTGGACCTCCTATACATAGTGGTTTGCAGGAGGCGATGTTTTTGGTAAACAGGCGAGGCTTGTGTTTGCCGAGTTCCTTTCTTTTCTTTTAGTCTTTCCTTAGTGGCATTCCAGTGTGGGTTTAACGATATAAGTGTGTGATAGTTTCTTGATTTTTTTATTATTCACACTACCCTCTTTTTTTGGGTTCGTTAATTTTCAGTGGTTTATCCGATCTGATTTACACTTATGCCAGGAGAGGGTTATACCCTCTTGTTACTCATTTTAGCATAGTTACTTCCATGGTGGCATGGAATAGCCTAATATTTTTAGGGGAATTAGATTGATTATCAGTATAATAAACTGCATGTCGTTTAAGCTTTAACGCTTTCTTCTCAGATGGCTGCTCTTAGGCCCACTGGGACGACTAGTTTTAAAAAATGTGATTTTTATCCTCCTGTTTAAGGTTGTGTCCTTGATTAAAGGGGCTGTACCCCCTTTAATTAACTCTCATGTTTCTCTTTTGTACTTAATTTAGATATTTCTTAATTGGTTAAAGGGGCACGAGGCTGAACTTCTATTCATTTCTTAGGCAACCAGCTATCACCAAGTTCGGTAGGTTTATCACCTCTACCGGGGGCTCTTCCCACTCTTTTGCCACAGAGACGGGTTTGCCCTTGTAGGCTGTCCCGGGGTAGCTCACTTGGTTTCGGGGCTTCAAACTAAAGGTCGCTTTGCTTGTGTGGTGCTGGCTAAATCATGATGCAAAAGGTACGAGGGTTGAGCTCTACTTTGTTGTGCTTATATGGGTTATTTCATTACTCTTTCAGCCTTCCCTTACGGTACTTTCTCTATTGCTTAAGGTTACCTTTTCCGTCTCCCGTACTAAAGTGGAAAAATGATTTAGTTTTTTAATTTAATTAATTTTATATTATTTATATTGTAGGGTTAATTTTAGTGGTTAAGCTAGCTGTCTGGCTCAGGGCGATCCAATTTGCATGGATGTCTTCTCGGTGTAAGTGAGATGCTTAGCTATCTCAGCCACGCCCTGGGTTTGATCCAAGTGCACCTTCCGGTACGCTTACCATGTTACGACTTGCCTCCCCTTGTCGGTGCTTTGGTGTTAAGAACGTTTATCGCTGTGTAACAGGGGAGAGTGACGGGCGGTGTGTACGCGCCTTAGAGCCGGGTTCAAAAGGACACTCTTTTTCCTTTTTACTACTAAATCCTCCTTCGAGTAATTTTTCAGGGTACTATTCGTGAATATTCTATGATAGAAAATGTAGCCCATTTCTTCCCACTTCGTTCGCTACACCTCGACCTGACGTTTTGGAACATGTCCATTTAGCTTACTGTTAGCCCTTCACAGGGTAAGCTGGCGACGGTGGTATATAGGCGGGGATGACCAGAAGTGGTGAGGTTTAACGGGGGTTATCGGTTCTAGAACAGGCTCCTCTAGGGGGGTCTAAGGCACCGCCAAGTCCTTTGGGTTTTAAGCTGGCGCTCGTAGTACCCTGGCGGACGTTTATTGTGGATTAACGTCTAGGTTTACGGTTGAGCATAGTGGGGTATCTAATCCCAGTTTGTTTCTCAGTTTTCGTGGAGTCAGGTATATTATATTAAAGCTACTTTCGTTTATGGACTTCGGATACTCGGGAGCGTATAACGGCCAGGAGGCCCTTTGGCTTTATTTTTGTTTCCCCTAACCACCCTTTACGCCGTATCTATTAACTTGGGCCTCTCGTATAACCGCGGTGGCTGGCACGAGTTTTACCGGCCCTTTTAGCACTAACTAAGTCAAGTTTTCACTTATGGCTTAATATTTATCACTGCTGATTTCCCTTGGGGGTGTGGCATGGCAAGGCGTTTTGGGCTAAGAGGTTGGTGCCTGATACCTGCTCCTCGTCCCCGGGCAGGGGATTAAGGGCATTCTCACTGGGGTGCGGATACTTGCATGTGTAAGTTGCGCTAAAGTTAACAGTAAAATCAGGACCAAGCCTTTATGCATGCGGAGCTTACTAGGGCCCGTCTTAGCATCTTCAATGCTATGCTTTTTTTAAGCTACGCTAGC